TGAATTTACAGCCGAAAGATTTATCATCTCTAGGGGATTAAATCCCGAGTTATTGCGAAGTAAAAAAACCGATGAGATTATGGAAGTAAATATTCTTGCATTTATTGCTACTGCACTATTCATTCTAGTTCCTACCGCCTTTCTGCTTATCATTTACGTAAAAACAGTCAGCCAAAATGATTAATTCAAATGCATTTTCAAATGAATTTGAATTAAACTTTCCTTCTGAGTTCTTATCAAAAATTGACGAAGTCAAATGAAAAGGATTCCCATTTTACGTCTTAACTTAAATAGCGCACTATAATCAGCAGTTTTCTAAGAGATAGATAGTATGGTAGAAAGATGCATCTTTCTACCATACTATTAACTAATAAGCAAGGGGAAACTTTGCCTATTTTTAACGCCCAAACCCTGATATGAAATAAGTCGAGAAAGCAAAAATCGCCTTTCTCAAATTAGAAAACAAAGGGTAAATGCCATGCCTCGCCCCAGTCAAGATCTTATTATTGCCCAGTCTCTCGTTAGACAACCACCATCCCTATATCATTTCTCCTAGAAAGTGCGTATACACGTAACAAAACGACTTCTTCTTTGAAGAGTAAAGAGGGAAACAAATAAAAAAGGGGGGGTCCGTCTTCCTCAGTATCCATCTATAAAAATAGTAAGAGCCCATTCCCGTTGATTGAAATAGAAAATTTCGGAAGAATTTTAGGTTGGAATAAATTTCCAATCATCTGAATCCCTTTCTTTTCGAAATACAATACAAGGGCGGGAATCGATGAAATATCTCTTTAATTGAAAATGGAAAGAGTATGATTCATATCATAGATTACTCGATTGGAGTCCAATGAGATTCCAAATTCAGAGATTTTGATTTGAAATAGTTTCACAAATCAAATGCGTTGCAGAACGATCTATAAAACAATCGATACGGTTTTCTTTTTGATTCCTGAACTCAATTAGTAGTACTTCTAGAGCCCACTTCTTCCCCACACTACGAGTGAAAGGGAAAATGTAAAGACTACCATTAAAGCAGCCCAAGCGAGACTGACTATATCCATGTGCATTATGTCCCCTATCTCGATAAATACGAAGGAATTATTCCATTATTCCTCACTAATAATAGTGGAATCAATGCCGCAGAGTCAAAAAGGGGTTCTGACCGAACACTATTGAGAAAGCAATCCAATAAATCGATTATGATTTCGAATCAGGAAAGATTAAAAACACAAGCAAAATACATAGTAACATCTCAAGGAAATGGGAACATGTAGGAATAAGAATAATAAGGTCTATTCTTTTTTTGTTTTGTTTACATTCTAAGTAAAAACATAAAGGGGGGAAATCACTAAAAACGAGAAATCACTATCTATTACAGATCTCTATTTCCCGATTTGATCGAATCCGTACCCCCTTTTCCGATTATCCCTGCGAAACAGGGGGCTTGGGCAGGCGTTACCGAAAAGAAAGCATTTCTTTTTACTCTCTTTTCTAGAAAAGTCAATTATTCATCCAATCTAATATTGATTGGATACCTGAGCACTCAGAGATTCTGGCAAGTCCGTCTTATATAAAGCAACTTCCGACCCCTCCCCAAACTATTAATTGAATTTCCAGGCTTTACAATTTGATTCAAGATCCAGTCATTAGCCACTTCCTTAGTAATAGAAGGGAATCGTGAAGTCTTGATAACCCCTATACCAGTAGATTCGAATATTTCCTTGAATCCTAGATGCGAACGGGGCTTCACAATCTTTTCTTTTAGAAAACCTTTAGACCACATACTTAGAATCAAACAAAGTATTAACAGCCCGTTTCCTATGCTTCTACGGAGGAAGCATTTTTGAGTTCTATCAGAAGAACAGAAAAGAAGAAGAGATTTCGAGTTTTTGGTAATCAGGCGACACCCGGATTTGAACTGGGGAAAAAGGATTTGCAGTCCCCCGCCTTACCACTCGGCCATGCCGCCAAAATGATACAAAAATACTTTTCTTCCAAACCCCCTTTTGGTTGTATTTGATCCACCCCTTCAATTTATTGTATAGTATCTGAAAATACACATTTGATTGCTCAATAGAAAATCGAGAGAATGTTTTTAGCATTGTGTATTTTCAGCCGATAAATTTGAACCATTAACTATTGACTCCTTAGTTCGAATTCATGAACGATTCTGGGATTTGAATTTCAAATTGTGTTTTCCTAATGACATAAGAAAATAAAAATTGAGACCGAACCAATCAGTATTGATTTTTTCAATCAAAAAATCTTTCTCCACTTCAATTATAACAAAACATATGAGTATATGTAAACCCCAGAACATAAATTGTTACACAGATATCTATTATTTAGATATGTTTATTTAGATATGTTGTCGATAGGGAATTATCATAAAATGATCCTACTTCATGCATTGAATAGAAATTATCTTTTGATAGAGCACAGCCAGGGCTATTCCGAATAGAACCGGCAATAAAAGAGAAGTCGGATATTCTAGCTATCT